ACAGTCTTAGAAACGGAATTCTCCCACTTGGGCTTATTATGCTTTGGGATTTTTTTTATAATATAAAAACTGATTCAGTTTCTTATATTATAATTATATTATAATGTATAACGGTTATTGATATTCTAATCTACTTGAATATTGAATCTACTTATACTTGAAGATTTAATACCAGAAAACTTTATGAATGTTGTATTAATGAACGCGGTAATCTATATCGGCGCGTTCTCGCCTCGTTTATTGCCCTCTTGTGCTGTCCTGTCGTGTCGTCAATTGACAGTATGACTTAGGGCTCAATATAATTTGAGCGACAAAAAAAAATCATATTTAGGTAAACCACCTTGAATCTACTGCAGAGTGGTAGATCTTGGATCCAAGGTATAACCCTTTGTGACTGAGAAATATAAAGACGAAAAAGACCAATGAAATCTAGTTTCAAGGTTGTATTTAATGGTAAAGTTTGATTCCCATTAAACCCCCGAAATAAATATTTAACGAGTTTTTCCGTTTGTTTATATCCTATGCGTCTTCGTTTGGGTTATATCTTATGTGTCTCCTTTTGGTGGCTCTCAGCCTGAGTTATATTAAGTTATATTATGATGGCCACAGGGCCGCCCCTATGGTCCAGTGGTTAAGACATCTCTCTTTCACGGAGAAAACGAGGGTTCAAGTCCCTCTGGGGGTATACAAAACTCAAGACTATAGGAGCAGGATTTCCTATCAAGTGATCTATATTTGTCAAGTCCTTCTATTAGTCTACTTAGTGGGACTTTCTATTTTATATCAAGTGATATATATTTGTAAAGTCTGCCTGGGAAACGAAAGGAAGTGGCTTATGGAACGTCTAAAATAAATTAGACGCTGGGTCGATGCCCGAGTGGTTAAAGGGGACGGACTGTAAATTCGTTGACAAGATGTCTACGCTGGTTCAAATCCAGCTCGGCCCAACAATTCGCCAATCTACTTGATAGAACCCTTAAGAAATACCTGACCTGATACAAGAGAATAAAAAAGAATCCAAATTTTCTGCAAGATCTCTTCTTATTTCCCTGGGATTGTAGTTCAATAGGCTAGAGCACCGCCCTGTCAAGGCGGACGTTGCGGGTTCGAGCCCCGTCAGTCCCGACGTATCCAATCCAATAAGTACATCAATTCGCCTCTCCATTTTCTGTCAAAGAAGGGACAGAGAGCAATTGAATTCCGAAGGGGTTTCCCCTCTTTTTTTTTCAGGATTCTATCGAAGAAAGAACAAACCCTAAACTAAAATGAAATGAAAAGAACTAAAATAGTGAAGTTGATAAAATATTCCATCTTTTCTCCCGCGACTAATATTTCTCATACTTCTTTTTCTTCCAAAGAAAATTGGATCATTAAAATTTAGAACCTAATTCCTCTCTTTTTCCACTTCGCTTGTATTGTTTGTTGGGGTTTTGTAGTTAATGGAAACGGACGGGTGGTTAGATGATACTTCAGTTGATGGTTCTACAAGGAAGACCTAAGGTAGGTTATAGAAAACAAAGAACAGAAAAAAAAGGATAAATAAATGAATTTTTGATTGGTCCGGGAATCCAATCTTGGATTCGATATGGATAAAGGATCTTCGTATGTTATACTATTCAATTCTCGACGACGAATTAATTTAATAGCTCAGATATTTTTATTCATGATATTGATCCGATTCAAAATCATCGATAGTTAATGTATTCATTGAATTGACAGGCGAAAAATTTATCATCTCTATGGGATTAAATCCCGAGTTATTGTGAAATAAAAAAACGATGAGATTATGGAAGTAAATATTCTTGCATTTATTGCTACTGCACTGTTCATTTTAGTTCCTACTGCTTTTCTACTTATAATTTACGTAAAAACAGAAAGTCAAAATAATTAATTACTTTAAATGAAACTTGACTTCTGAATTATTATTATTATCAATAGTTGAAGAAATCAAAAGAAAAGTATTCTATTTTTGCGTCTTAGATGAAATCCACGGGCTATAGTCGGCGGTATTCTATGAGATCCGAGAGTATGGTAAGTAAGAAATTTATTTCTTACTTACCATACTCTCTATTAGTGTTATAGTAGTATATAAAGTTATACTTGACTTTCTAATAAACTTGGTATACTATATTAGCTTCTATCTTCAATATATGTAGTTATTATTATCCATATATAGAATTGACGTAGGACCCAATTCTATTTCTTTGATCTATCTATTTATTCCGATTCCGATGAATCTCAAATAATTACTCTTTATAGACTACATTTCTCCACTAGAATCCAATGGAATTTAGAAATGAAGATATTTTTATTTGAAAATTTTTTCAATTTAAATAAAAAATGCGTTGCAGAACGATCTATAAAACAGTTTCATTCCTCAACTAAAGTAGGAGTGCTTCTAAAGTCCACTTCTTCCCCATACTACGAGTGAAAGGGAAAATGTAAAGACTACCATTAAAGCAGCCCAAGCGAGACTTACTATATCCATGTGAATTATGTCCCTTATCTCTATGATAGAATTATTCCATTATTGCTCACTAATAATAGTAGAATGAATGGTCCAGAGTCAAAAAAGGATTCTGGCAGAACACTATTGATGAACGAAAAAAAAAAATCCATTTCAAAAATTCCTATATGATTTCTAATGATTTCTAATCGGGAAAGAATAAACACAAGTAAAATACACAATGACATTACAAAGGAATGTTAGTAATGGAATCTATTAATCAAATACGAGGGCCCCTTCTTTTTTTTTTTCGTGCCCTTGAAAGTAAAAATAGATCATAGATCAATTGCTAGATCATAGATCAATTGCTTTGCTATTCGTCTATATATATGTAGATTACAGTATAGAAAGCACTTTCCCCAACTAGTAGTTGAATTATCCCGGCTATACAATGTAATTCAAGACCCAATCAGTAGACATTACATTAGCAGTAGAAGAGAATCGGGAAGTCTTGCTTCGACCATTATTTCTAATTTTTCCATTAGAATCTTTCTTTGATTTGAATTTTAGATTCAAAGATTTCCAATCTTTTTTTTACAAAATTCCCAGAACAGAATAAAAGAGCACAACAGAATAAGAAATTTCAATTCGTTTGTTGATGAGGCGGCACCCGGATTTGAACTGGGGAAAAAGGATTTGCAGTCCCCCGCCTTACCACTCGGCCATGCCGCCAAAACGATACACAATAGGAGAAAAAATTCCCCCCCTTTTTTTTACTAGACTTTAGTTTATTGTACTTGCATATTGCATCCATTTTTTAATCCTTTTTCTAAATTTAGAAAAATTAGAAAAGAACCCTTTTATTGCCCTTTTGATTGTATTTGATCTACGCCTTCGATTGATTGTATAGTATCTCAAAACACACAATGCCGAAAAACTTCCACGGACTTTTGAAAAATAAAATGTGGATTTTCACTCAAAAAAGTCAAAATTTATGACAAAAGGGAACCATTAACTATTCCTTGACTGACAATTCGTGAATGATTCTGGGATTTGAATCTCAAATTTGGTTTGCCTAATGACATAAGAAAATACAAATTGATACATACTTAATTGATTGATTCTTTTGAATCAAAAATCCTTCTCAATTTCCATTATAATTATAACAAAAATTATAAGTATATGTAAACCCCAGAACGGAAATTGTTACACAGATACAAAATTGGCTATTTAGAGTATGTTGCCTATAAATAAAGGGAATTCGTTGGAAGAAAAAAAGGCCCGGCTGGGTATTGACCGGGCCAGGCCCAAAAGGCACTTCGAACAAAATAAAAGCAATAAGGTCTTCTTTATTTATCTTTCTATTTGGATCTTTCGAGCATCTAAATGGAATTGCTAATTATATAATAACGATAAAGAATGTGAAAGAAATACTTTCTTTAATCCTTACTTGATGTGTACTGTAACATAGTAATTATCTTTTTCGATTGGGAGAGATGGCTGAGTGGACGAAAGCGGCGGATTGCTAATCCGTTGTACGAGTTATTCGTACCGAGGGTTCGAATCCCTCTCTTTCCGTTTCCGTTGATGACTTTTTATTTTTTTCTTTAAAATTTTGCAAACCCCTTATTTCTTTTTTTCCTAGTTAAATGTGTGGAATAGCTAAAATAAAATCTTAAGAAAATTGTAAAATCAAGCAAGAAAAACAAAATTTTTATTTTATTCTTCACGTCCAGGATTACGTCCTGGATCATTGGATAGGAATCCAAAGATGAAGAGAGAAACAAAGAATATTACTACTGTGTAAACGAAAAGTTTGAGAGTAAGCATTACACAACCTCCAAGATCATTTTTTGAAAAAGAAAAACGAGAAAAGATAATAGATCCTCCATTTTTATATCACATATCCTATTTTGACACCAAGAAATGAATTCTAAAAATAGAAAAAAATGTTCAGAAATTCAAATGAAGTTGAAATTTGTAATAAGAGTCTTTGATTACCACAAATAACTTTCATACCCACAATTAGATATTGTAAGGGACCCTAATCTAATAGGGTATTTCGCCGGAAAAAGGATTAAAATTGGGAAATAGGACGAGCCTGATTTCTCGCGGCTATTCGAAATTTCAATGTTTGAATTGAAGGTTCATACTGTCAGACTTATTTGATCTTATCAATTGTTATCATTTTTCTCGAATAAATAATGATAATGAATTTTCTAGGATAGTGTTAAAATCTTATCGAAAACTTACAGCAGCTTGCCAAACAAAGGCTAAAAGAAAAAAGAACAGAGGTATGACTGGCATAACATCTACGATTGGATTCAAAAAAGCATAGGCTTCGGGCAATTTGGCGAAGAAAAGACTACTCGGATAAAGGGCAGAATTAAGACAGATCAAACTAAAGATATTAAGCATAACAGACATTTTTTTCGTCGAGATAATTGCATTTTGATTGAGTTATTGATATAAGGAAAAATGAAGAAAGTAGGGTAGACAAAAAAATCCTTCTTTTTCCGCTCAATCAAAAATCCTCCAATTCTCAAAGGAGAATAGAAGAAATCATACTTTCATACAATATCTTAATTGAATTATATGTAATGATCAATAAATCCAGTTGAATTATTATAGATATACACATTCCAAAATCCTAACACGAATCTATAATCTATAATCTATAATAGATTCTATAAAGAATAAAGATTTTCTCTAGATATTTGGACTGGAATTGACGAACACTTAATATCAATATTATTCTTTATTATTATTATATTAATTAGTGTGCAATAAAAAAAGGAAATGGGGCGTAGCCAAGCGGTAAGGCAACGGGTTTTGGTCCCGCTATTCGGAGGTTCGAATCCTTCCGTCCCAGAGCATATCCATCCATTGTATCCTAATACTTCTTTTTTGTTCAACAAGGTTCTGTTTCAAGGTCTAATATTGGAATAGAATATTATTCCTCTTTTATTTTATATTTTTTCACAACACAAACTGAACTAAATCGAGTTCAAAATCCTTTTGTGACCCAGATAAAGATAAGATGGGGCATAGATCATAGTTGCAGAAAGATTACTTAACCTCAGGTTAAACAAAATATGAAAAGAAAATACATATAAAACGAGGAAGTGCTTAGCCTATAGGTATGTATTGTTATCCTATTTCAGTGACAATAGTCTTTTTATTTTTGTGAAAAAGAAATTGCATCCCTAAAATAGTAAAATTGAAATATTTAACAATGATATTTCTTTTTTTTGTTCAATGTATTTAGCTTATTTACTTTATTTACTTTACATCATTTCATTGACAATTCCATTCGAAAAAAAAAAAGCAAAGATTTCTCTTTCTTATTCTTATGTTCTTATGATGATGATAAGAAAATCAAAAAAGGGAGTCTTTACTATAAAACTTTACTCAAATAATGATGTAGATAGAAAGTAGGAAACTTTTTCAAATATCAAGTATCAAGATTTCTAATTTGGAATCATTCCTTGTAGAAAATAAGAAATATAAATGACTTTGTCTCTGTACTGATTGAACCAATGACTATTCATGATTCCATAATTGAATCAATTCCATACTGGTTCCAAATTCGAGGAATGTTATGGTAAAACTTCGTTTAAAACGATGTGGTAGAAAGCAACGTGCGACTTGAAGGACACGATCCCGTGTGGATTCTTATCCACCATTTTATATTAGGAATGAAGGTGCTCTTGGCTCGACGTCATTTGTTCTATTCTACTATAACTCTTCTTTTTTTTTTATTGGGTTATAATGTAAATAGTTCATGATGGAGCTCGAGTAGAAAGTATTGATTAATTTCTCAGGGGCAACGATCTAGGGTTAATGCCAATTAATAAATTGGAACAACTTCGTAAGTATATCTTCTATCTTCTATAATTAATATAGATAATAGAAATCAAAAGGATCCGATTCGAGCAAATTTGAAAAAAAATTGTTGGAACGACTAAACCTTTTTCAATCCACAGTGTATCACGCACGAATCAACCGTTGGTATGATTCTTTGATAGAAAGAAATCAAAAAAGGGGTATGTTGCTACCATTTTGAAAGGATTAAGAAGCACCGAAGTAATGTCTAAACCCAATGATTTAAAACAAAGATAAAGGATCCCAGAACAAGGAAACACCACTTTAATTGTCTCACGGATCCGAATAAAGAATCCAAATCCAAATATATTTTAAACGAGACAAAAAGGGTGGGTTAAAGACCACTCAATAAAAAAAATAGATTCAAAATTAAAGAAAAATCTTTCAAATTTTTGAATTAAATATTGAACTTGAGTTATGAGTACAAATGATTTTTTTTTTCAGGAAGGAAGCGAAATAAAAAAGACTATACTATGACTATAAGTTTAATTTAATTATAGAATAATTTAATTTATTTTATATGGATTCCTTTCCTATTTATTCTAATTTTATCCATAGACAAAACTTCGAATCATTTTTTCTCGAGCCGTACGAGGAGAAAACTTCCTATACGGTTCTAGGGGGGGTTCTTTTTCATCTACATCTATCCCGATGAGCCGTCTATCGAATCGTTGCAATTGATGTTCGATCCCGAAGAGAAGGAAGAGATCTTCGGAAAGTGGGTTTTTATGATCCGATCAAGAATCAAACTTATTTAAACGTTCCCGCAATTCTCTATTTCCTTGAAAAAGGTGCTCAGCCTACAGAAACTGTTCAGGATATTTTAAAAAAGGCAGAGGTTTTTAAGGAACTTGGCTCTAATCAAAACAAATTGATTAAATTAAGGAAATAAAAACTAAGGGTAGGATAGTTATTTGTATATCATTTTAGATAGCTTTTCTATATTTTGTTTTTTTATTTCCTTCTTTTCTTGCTCTATTCGTATCTATTTATCATATCATTGATAATTGATAATAATAATTTTCTAAGGAAAACCTTATTTGATTTATCCTCACAAAATAGCAAATTCCTGCAATTGGGTGGTTTTCATTCGAACTCTAATACCAAGTAAGAAACAAGGACTCGAAGTTATTCTATATAGATTCACTACACTATTGATTGCATAAATC